TAAAACGCCGTGCGACTCGGAGGACATAAGACTTCTTGGTCAAGCCAAAAAGATAGCCGGCAGAATGCTCCTACCCCACCATGCCTGGCCCTTTACCTTTCCTTAAGAATTGGGTGGGGGTATGGTATGCAGCGTGGGAAAGAATAAAAGAAGTGTCTGATACAACAGGTAACCTTAAGGAGTGGCGGCAAAGCTCTTGATTGATCAACGCGAGTGAACTGTGCTTAGACGCTTCGTAAAACCGCACCGATCTACGAGAGGAGCTGATGGATGAGTAGGCTTCCCCTTTCGATTTACGGAATGTGTGTGATCTGGGACACGATGGGGGTTTGCGTGCCTCGGTAGGAAAGAGATCACCGGAGTATAGCACAAGATCGCCTTTTTTTTCTTGCTGCCATGGGGTCGACCTGTAAACAAGGTAAACCCAATGGGAACCAAAAACGGGAGGGTACCACATTGACATTGGGCAGAAGACGATCCAAAAAGCGAAGGCTCACCCAGCTGAAGGCGATCGTGAGGGATGCTTACCTTATTATTAGATTAAGGGGAAAGGGGCAACCTATATGACTAATACTAATAATAAGAAAGGGGGTGAGATAGGCGACAGGTAGCTTGCTTCCAAGCCGGCCCGGCCGCGAGGAATCAAGAGATCTTTGCCGGTGCTGACTTGGATCTCGGGTGACGGAATAAGGCGCCCAGAAGTGACGAGCAGTCGCGGTCGAAGCTTGGCTACAGCGAAGCGCTTACCAAGCGCGAAGGATTCGTTCCTCTCCCACAAGAGGATGCGCGAACCTCCAAGTCAAGCGCGCTAGCGCGCTTGACCAAGGCTTTCTCCGATAGGGGCGCGGGTCGAGCGTCTTCAAACCTTCGCCACTTGAGCCGTATGCGGGGGAACTCGCACGTGCGGTTCTTAGGGGGGAGAGCTAGTAGGAACCATCCTATCCCAATAGCGTATATTTGGAGCTCAATATGAAATCCTATTTTTTTGCAAGACCCGTTCGGATAAGGGAAAACTCCAGAGATTGCTTCGAAGTAAGATCCTTGGACCCTTTCCTGAACCAGAACCGGGGGGGGGGGATCCAAATTTCCCATCAATAAAGTGAGGGCTTTCCGGACCTTCCCCACCCCTCTTTCCATTCTGCCTTCCCCTCTCACTCCCCCTTTTTCAAGAAAGAAGCCCCGCTCCCTAAGAAGGGGCCCCTCTCTGATAAGGAAGGAAACGAAAGAATCTCCATTTTATGACAAATCCGGTCCGATGGCTGTTCTCCACTAACCACAAGGATATAGGGACTCTCTATTTCATCTTCGGTGCCATTGCTGGAGTGATGGGCACATGCTTCTCAGTATTGATTCGTATGGAATTAGCACGACCCGGCGATCAAATTCTTGGTGGTAATCATCAACTTTATAATGTTTTAATAACAGCTCACGCTTTTTTAATGATCTTTTTTATGGTTATGCCGGCGATGATAGGTGGATCTGGTAATTGGTCTGTTCCGATTCTGATAGGTGCACCTGACATGGCATTTCCACGATTAAATAATATTTCATTCTGGTTGTTGCCGCCAAGTCTCTTGCTCCTATTAAGCTCAGCCTTAGTAGAAGTGGGTAGCGGAACTGGGTGGACGGTCTATCCGCCTTTAAGTGGTATTACCAGCCATTCTGGAGGAGCAGTTGATTCAGCAATTTCTAGTCTTCATCTATCTGGTGTTTCATCCATTTTAGGTTCTATCAATTTTATAACAACTATCTCCAACATGCGTGGACCTGGAATGACTATGCATAGATCACCCCTATTTGTGTGGTCCGTTTCAGTAACAGCATTCCCACTTTTATTATCACTTCCGGTACTGGCAGGGGCAATTACAATGTTATTAACCGATCGAAACTTTAATACAACCTTTTCTGATCCCGCAGGAGGGGGAGACCCCATATTATACCAGCATCTCTTTCGGTTCTTCGGTCATCCAGAGGTGTATATTCCCATTCTGCCTGGATCCGGTATCATAAGTCATATCGTTTCGACTTTTTCGGGAAAACCGGTCTTCGGGTATCTAGGCATGGTTTATGCCATGATCAGTATAGGTGTTCTTGGATTTCTTGTTTGGGCTCATCATATGTTTACTGTGGGCTTAGACGTTGATACCCGTGCCTACTTCACCGCTGCTACCATGATCATAGCTGTCCCCACTGGAATTAAAATCTTTAGTTGGATCGCTACCATGTGGGGGGGTTCGATACAATACAAAACACCCATGTTATTTGCTGTAGGGTTCATCTTTTTGTTCACCATAGGAGGACTCACTGGAATAGTCCCGGCAAATTCTGGGCTAGACATTGCTCTACACGATACTTATTATGTGGTTGCACATTTCCATTATGTACTTTCTATGGGAGCCGTTTTTGCTTTATTTGCAGGATTTCACTATTGGGTGGGTAAAATCTTTGGTCGGACATACCCTGAAACTTTAGGTCAAATCCATTTTTGGATCACTTTTTT